TCTAATAGCATAAACTTATATATACTTATAGTATAAGAGTAAGGACGTCCATATAAGTTGTATAGTTGTTATAAGTAGTACGGAACACGTTACAACAAGTAAAGGGTGTTTCATGTTATTATATTTGATAGTAGAGATTTTCATTAGAAATAGGTATAAAACTAAGAAGAGTCATATAAACTTGTTCATTAATATAGATGATATCGAAGTGTTGAGATAAGCAATGGTATGATAATCGAAAAGTTTATTTACCGGTTATTTCAACCTAAATGGTGGATAAGCCGTACGTTCTCCACTTTTATTATTTGTTTAGATTAGAATTCATTAGGTTGAAAGAAGAGGGCATAGTTTAATTGGTTAAAGCGTTAGCTTGTCACGCTAAAGATTGTGGGTTCAATTCCCATTGCTCTCGTATATTAGAAATAAGAAAATTAAGATGACGTTATATTTTTCGCAATACGCTGGTTTATTTATTTATTTTGTTATTTGTTGTATTTTAGCTTTTGTTTTCTTCGGTCTTTCGTATGTTGTTGCGGCTCAGAATGGTGATACAGAGAAGTTGTCTGCATACGAATGTGGATTTGATCCATTTGACGACGCCCGAAGTACGTTTGATGTGCGATTTTACCTTGTAGCTATTTTGTTTATAATTTTTGATTTAGAGGTAAGTTTTCTTTTTCCTTGGTGCGTTGTGATAAGCAATTTACCATTGTTTGCATTTTGGTCTATGGTTGTGTTTTTGTTCATTTTGACTATTGGGTTCGTATATGAGTGGAAGAAGGGTGCACTTGAATGGGAGTAATAAGCAAAAATATTAGCAAAGATTTTTTGTATTATGCGGAACTAGGTCACAAAACAAAGTCAGTAAGTCCTAAAGCGTATTCGAATCTCTTAGGCTTCAGAAAAAATGTATCTCTAATCAATGTAGAAAGGATTAAAGAAAGTCTGTCATTATCGAGTCAGTTTATTAGTTCTGTCTTAAGTAAAAAACCCTGTCCAATCTTGTTTGTAAATTTAGATAACGAATCGAACACTTCAACAAAAGTATGCGCTTTAAGATCGATGCAACCTTTCTTAGTAAAAGATTGGTCAAGTGGAACCCTTACGAATATTGTAGCCGAACATAAAATAGATATTATTTTCATGTTAAGTGCGAAAACCAATAATTTCATATTACAAGAAGCTAAGAAGTTAAGTATCCCTGTGGTGGCAGTTGTGGATACAGATACAAACTCCAACCTAGTAAGTTTTCCAATCTGGTTAAACGATGATTCAATTGACCTTCATCACGATCTAACAATTTTTATAAGTTCTATCATTTTACAAGCAAACTTGACTAATTATGGTTTGTCAATTTTAGATCAATAAGTTGCAGTAGTAAAAGATAGTTTGCTTTGACTAAAGAAAGTTGTTACAGAAAGCCTCCCAGAATTTATTAAACTTCGAAAGTTAAAGAAAAGTCTTTAAAAATTTATAATTGACTAAAATGTCAACTTTTATTAATAGATGGTTTTTTTCAACGAATCATAAAGATATTGGTACTTTATATCTTATTTTCGCAGCGTTTTCAGGTGTTATTGGTACTACTCTTTCTGTTTTGATCAGAATGGAGCTCGCGGGACCAGGTGTTCAAGTTTTAGGTGGTAACAATCAATTGTATAATGTAATTGTTACTGGACACGCATTTATTATGATTTTCTTCATGGTGATGCCCGCTTTGATTGGTGGTTATGGAAATTTTATAGTTCCTATCATGATTGGTGCCCCAGATATGGCTTTCCCTAGAATGAACAATATTTCTTTCTGGTTATTACCACCTGCACTTATCTTACTTTTAAGTTCTACTTTAGTTGAAGTTGGTGCTGGAACAGCTTGGACTGTGTATCCACCGTTAAGTAGTACAATGGCTCACCCTGGTGGTGCCGTTGATTTAGCGATCTTTAGTTTACATGTGTCGGGAGCATCTTCAATTCTCGGGGCTGTTAACTTTATTACTACTATATTTAACATGAGATGTCCAGGAATGACTATGCACCGTGTACCATTATTTGTGTGGTCTGTATTGATTACTGCTTTCTTATTATTATTATCTTTACCTGTTTTAGCAGGTGCGATAACAATGCTTCTTTGTGATCGTAATTTCAATACTACGTTTTTTGACCCTTCAGGGGGTGGTGATCCAGTGTTGTATCAGCATTTGTTCTGGTTCTTCGGTCATTAAGTTCAAGGGTGTCCGAATTTAAAAAAATCTCACTATATGCTGGAACCGTCTTAGAGTTGATAGTTCTTTATTCGATGATTATTCTCTGTTGTTTTTCAACTTTATATATATGTAATAAAGAAAAAATCTATCAAATTGGCCAATCAGCAGGAAAGAAGTCGTTTTCGACTTCGTTATCCTCAGAGACTACACGTGAGACAAAACCTATTTCTATTCATTCTCCTTCTCATAAAAAATTGCATCAGTTTTCTAAAGAACAGGTTGGTTTTTATTTGGCTGGTCTTATTGATGGAGATGGTCATATTTATAAAAAAGGTATAAATATTTCTTTCCACTTAAAAGATATCTCTTTGGCTTACCAAATTAAATCGGTTGTTGGTTATGGTTCTGTTAAAATGTATACAAATTTTGTTCGTTATTCGGTAACAAATCGAGAAGGTTTGTATTACCTTTCACGATTAATTCATGATAAATTATTAATACCCCACAAATTAGCGTCTTATAATTTACTTATTAAGAACTACGGTTTTGATTTGAGGGAAGCTAAACTAGAGAAGATAAATTTTAGAGATAATTATTATCTATCCGGTTTATTCGATGCAGATGGTAACTTTACAATTAAGATTATAAAAAAAAAAGCAAGACCAAGGCCAGAAATCAGGCTACTTGTACGTTTAGAATTAAAAAATAATTCAAACATAATTTTAATGATAAAAGATCAATTTGGTGGTTACGTTGGCGAACGATTTCACCCGACAGGATCTATTAGTAATGCTTATTCATCAACATCGTTTAGAAATTTTCATAAATTTGTCAAATATTTTGATAGTTATCACTTAACAATCAAAAAAAACATTTAGAATTTTTTTATATGAGAAAATGCTATCTTCTTGTTCAGAGTAAGTTGCATTTAACTGAAGAAGGTTTAAAAAGAATTCACTGTTATAAAACCAGAATAACAGTCTTAAAGAAATAAGTTTTGATGATATAGTCCGTTTATAGTAGTTGATACTATAAGTGCCTGAAGTTTATATATTAATTTTACCTGCGTTCGGGATTGTTAGTCAAATTGTATCTACGTTCTCTAGAAAGCCAGTATTTGGTTATGTAGGTATGATTTATGCTATGCTTAGTATTGGATTATTAGGATTTATCGTGTGGGCGCACCACATGTATACAGTTGGAATGGATGTTGATACTCGAGCCTACTTTACAGCGGCAACACTTATTATTGCCGTACCAACAGGTATTAAGATTTTTAGTTGGATCGCTACAATGTGGGGTGGTTCTATACATTTAAAAACTCCTATGGTTTTCGCTATTGGATTTATTTTCTTATTTACAATTGGTGGTTTAACTGGTATTATCTTATCTAATGCCGGATTGGGTGTTGCTTTTCATGATACGTATTATGTAGTAGCTTAAGAAAATGGGCCCTTGAAGTCGGAAGGCTTCATTGAACCTCACTATATGCTGGAACAGCTAGAAGTAAATTTTACAGAAGACCATATACTCGTTATAGCTTACAAACTTAGTTTTGTATTTTTTAGTATAATAAAGACTTATGTATCCATTAGAATATAACAGTAAAAATTATGAGTTGGATAGCCAATCAGCAAGTAACTCGTCTAGAGGAACTTCAACGACTTTACGTGAGGGGTCTTATATAGAATATGCAGCTGGTGTAATTGATGGAGATGGGAATTTTGACGTGCGTTGCTCATCAGATGGTAAAAGAAGGTTAAAAAGCATAAGAATAAAACTGGCTAATAGAGATATACGAATTTTATCGACGGTTAAGAATATTTTGAAATGTGGGAAAATTCGAACTAACAGAAGCCTATCAACTTATCAAATTTCTACTAAATCTGAGTTAGAACGCGTTGTCAAACTCTTAAATGGACACATAAGGTTAAAAGTTCCAGGTTTTATTGAAGCTTGTGAATATTTTGAGATACCTTACATTCCAGCCAATTACGTTCTCTCGCCAAACACCCCATATTTAAGTGGTTGATAGATACTGACGGTAGTATTAGCTTTGTTTATTCTCAGAATGTTATTAATTTAAGAATTGAGTTAAAACAGAACGAATATTCAGAAAAGTTAAATTTAGATAGTGTAATTCCAGGTTTTGAGCCTAGAGTATATAAATTTCATAAAAGAAACCAAACTAGGAATAAAATCTTTTACTCTATCAGATTTGATTTCACCGAGGTTGATAAAATGATATACTTATATAATTTTTCAATGGCTTCTAGATTGTATTCTGATTTTAAATTCTATCGTTTTACTCAAATTAAACGTTTTTTAGAAATAAGACATTTTAAGAATTCAGAAAAAGGGTCACCAGAGCACAAAGCTTATTCAAAGTGGGTTATTAATTTTATATCTCATTTAAACCCGGTTTATACTAAGCTAAACTATCTTCCAGAATTATCCCTCGACTAGCAAACTATTTTAAGATCATGATAAAGTCTACTTTGCATTTTCACTACGTATTATCAATGGGTGCAGTTTTTGGAATGTTCGCAGCGTTTTACTATTGGATTGGTAAAATGACTGGATTCCAGTACCCTGAAAATTTAGGTATTGTTCATTTTTGGACTACTTTTATTGGGGTTAACATTACGTTCTTCCCTCAGCACTTTTTAGGATTAGCAGGAATGCCGAGAAGAATTCCTGACTATCCAGATGCTTACGCAGGTTACAACTTTGTTTCATCATTTGGTAGCTATGTGTCTGTATTTGCAATTTTAATTTTCTTCGTTGTTGTTTATGAAACATTAACGAACTTAGAGACTTGTCCTGTTAACCCTTGGGCATTTGAAGGAGATACTGATTCGAAATATGAGTTAACTTTAGAGTGGGTTGTTGGTTCACCACCTGGTTTCCATACATTTGACGAGTTACCTTTAATCAAGGATACAAGCGTTTCACAAATCAAGTCTTAAGTCTTATATTAAGGGTGTACATCGAGTACACCCTTATATTCAAAATATATATAAATTATGTCATCTACAAGTTTAAGAATTTTAAATAGACCGATCGTTAACATTTTAAACGATCATCTTATTGACTATCCAACTCCAATCAACATTAATTACATGTGGAATTTCGGATCGTTAGCTGGTATTTTTTTAGGAGTTCAAATTTTAACTGGTATTTTTTTAGCTATGCATTATACTCCACATGTGGACTTAGCATTTTTAAGTGTTGAGCACATTATGAGAGATGTGAATAATGGTTGGTTAATTCGATATTTACATGCAAATGGTGCAAGTATGTTTTTCTTGGTTGTATACGTTCATGTGGGAAGAGGTATTTACTATGGATCATATCAAAAACCTAGAGAGTTCGTTTGGATGGTTGGTGTAGTTGTTTTAATCTTAATGATGGCAACTGCTTTTATGGGATATGTTTTGCCTTGGGGTCAAATGAGTTTCTGGGCAGCCACTGTTATTACTAATCTTTTTTCAGCATTTCCAATTGTTGGAGAACCGATTGTAGCTTGGTTATGGGGAGGTTTCTCAGTAGATAATGCAACTTTAAATCGATTTTTTAGTTTTCATTATTTGTTACCATTTTTGATAGCTGGTGCAGTAGTTGTGCATATAGCAGTTTTACATCAACAGGGATCGAACAATCCTTTAGGAATTAACGGTAATGTTGATAAAATACCATTCTATCCATACCTTATATTCAAAGATCTATTTAGTTGGGTAGCTTTTTTCGTTATGTATATAGCTTTTGTATGTTTCGCTCCTAATTATCTTGGTCACTCGGATAACTACATCGAGGCAAACGCTATGGTTACACCTGCGCATATTGTTCCGGAGTGGTATTTTTTACCTTTTTATGCTATTTTACGATCAATACCGCATAAGCTTGGAGGTGTAATCGCTATGTTCGCAGCTTTATTAATCTTATTAGCATTACCTTATACTGGTACGTCTGAAGTTCGAAGTTCTTCATTTAGACCATTACATAGAATAATCTTTTGGATTTTAGTTTTAGACTTACTTTGTATTAGGTTGGATTGGAGGATGTGCTCCTGAGTCGCCTTATTTAGAAGTAGGACAAATCGCAACGTTCTTTTATTTCTTCTATTTTATTGGTTTATTACCTTTACTTGGAGTTTTTGAATCTTATTTATTATCTTATTCTCTTGAAGAGAAGTAAATCTTAAGATTCTTTATTTTATCACTTTATCACATAATTTTAGAATAAAATTTATTATCTATGACATTAAATGTATTTGTTAACGGTGTAGAGATTTCTGTTGATTCTCGAATATCAGTATTACAAGCTTGTGAAATTGCTGGTTTTGATATACCAAGATTTTGTTATCATGAACGACTATCAGTAGCAGGAAATTGTAGAATGTGTCTTGTTGAGGTTGAAAAAGCTCCTAAGTTAGCAGCTTCTTGTGCTATGCCTTTAATGCCTGGGATGCGTATAAAAACAAATAGTCCTGCTGTTCGAAAAGCTCGTGAAGGAGTACTTGAGTTTTTATTGATAAATCATCCACTAGATTGTCCAATATGTGACCAAGGAGGAGAATGTGATTTACAGGATCAAGCTATGGTTTATGGAAGTGACAGAGGTCGGTTTAGAGAGTACAAAAGAGCAATTGAAGATAAAAATTGTGGGCCTTTAGTTAAGACTATTATGACGCGGTGCATACATTGTACAAGATGTGTGCGATTTGCAAATGAGATTGCGGGAATAGCAGATTTAGGTACTTCAGGTAGAGGAAGTCAAATCGAAATCGGGATGTACATTGAACGTTTGTTCAAGTCAGAATTTTCTGGGAACGTTATAGACCTGTGTCCTGTGGGTGCATTAACTTCAAAGCCTTATGCTTTTTCAGCAAGACCATGGGAATTAAAAAGTGTTGAGTCTATTGACACTCTAGATGGTATTTGTAGCAACATACGGGTAGACTTGCGTGGATACGAAATTATGCGAGTATTGCCAAGTTTGAATGAGGAACTTAATGAAGAATGGTTGAACGATAAGTCTCGATTCAGTTTTGATGGTTTGAAGCGGCAACGTTTATGCGACCCATTACTCAAACAAGATGGTAAATTTGTTCAGATTTCGTGGTTAGAAGCGTTTGATGTGATTTTAAATAAATTGAAAGGATCGGAGTACAAGATTTACGGGTCAATCGGTTCACAATGCGATTTTGAATCAGCTTTTATGTTAAAGAACATACTGAGCTTATTTGGAAAAGTTAACATTGAGAATACTGAATCAAATATTTTAAAAGAGATTGACTTTGGGTCCTTGTACAAGTTCAATTCAAGTATAAATAAGATCGAAGAAGCTGATGTATGCCTTTTAGTCGGTGTTGACCCTAGAAAAGAGGCTGCCATCCTAAATCTTCAACTTAGAAAGCATTACGTAAATAGTAATTTTAAGATAGCGAACGTTGGTTCAGTATTGAATCTGACCTTCCCTTGTATTCAGTTAGGGTCGTCAACTGAAGATATTTTGAGACTCGCACAAGGTCAAAATCCATTTTGTGAAGTACTTAAAAGAGCAAAAAAACCTATGGTAATCTTTGGAAGTAGCTTTTTTGACAGTCTTGATGAGAGTACAGCTCGATTAATCTTAAGTTTTGTTACTAAGAATATCAATGTAGTTTCTAAAGACTGGAATGGAATCAACTTTTTGGGGCATCAGGCGAGTCAGGTTGGTTGTTCAGAGATTGGAATAAGTGCTAATGATTCTTTGGCTGATAAGCCAAAATTTATCTATGCTATAGGGGATGCTGTCGTTGAAAACAATTCAGAAGATTGTTTTGTTGTTTATCAAGGGCACCAAGGTAATTCCTCTGCACTAAAAGCAGATTTAATTTTGCCTGGCGCAGCTTATACTGAAAAAGACTCTACATTTCTTAACGTCGAAGGTCGTGCACAGAAAACTCAAAAGATTTTGTCAGCACCGGGTAAAGCTAAAGACGATGTATCAGTTTTATCAGCTATTGCAAGTGTACTGTCTCCGAAAAACTTCGATTCTAAAATAGCTGAGATAGAAAATTACAACACTGTTAATGAAATTTTTTTTAGTGGTATAGATATCTTCAATTTAAGTTATTCAAAAATAAAGACTAAATTCGTTATTTCAAGTAAGGTGAACAATTTTTATTTGGCGGATCCTATTAGTAAAGCATCCCCAACGATGACAAAATGTTCTAAGCAACTTTTGTTGAAAAGCCCATTCTTAGTTTAAGTTTTGGGTTATTTGTTTCCTTAAAAAAACGGATGTTATATATATGATGTTGATATTAATATTTTGATAAAAGAGTTTGATCCTGGCTCAGAATGAACGCTATCCATTTGCCTAACACATGCTAGTTGAACGCGTTGAAAAACGAGTAGCGAACGGGTGAGTAACGCATGGGAATCTACCTTATAGTTTGGTTAAATGCCTTATATAAAAAGAATTTTCGCTATAAGATGAGCCTTTGTAGGATTAGGTAGTTGGTAAGGTAACTGCTTACCAAGCCGATGATCCTTAATTGGCCTGAGAGGGTGTACAATCACATTAGAACTGAGAAAGGTCTAAACATTTACGAATGGCAGCAGTGGGGAATATTGAACAATGGGCGCAAGCTCGATTCAGCGATATGGAGTGGATGATGACAGTCATTTGATTGTAAAGTCCTTTTACCAAGAAAGATTTTGACTTTACTTGGAGAAAAAGCCCTGGCAAATTTCGTGCCAGCAGCCGCGGTGATACGAAAAGGGCTAGTGTTATTCGGAATAATTGGGCGTAAAGGGTGAGTAGGCTGTAATCAAAGTTAATCATTAAATCTTAGTAGTAAGTACTAAATCAATTTTTAATAACAAGTTACTAGAGTAAAAGAGAGGATTGTAGAATTTCAAGTGGAGAAATAAAATTCGTAGATTTTTGAAGGAATATCGAAAGCGAAGGCAACAATCTGGCTTTATACTGACGCTGATTCACGAAAGCGTAGGTAGCAACCGGGATTAGAGACCCCGTTAGTCTACGCCGTAAACGATGAGTACTCATTTTTGGATAGAATATATTCAGAAATTTAGCTAACGCGTTAAGTACTCCGCCTGAGAAGTACAGTGGCAACACTGAAACTCAAAGGAATTGACGGGGATTTATACCATTCGTGGAACATGTCATTTAATTCGTAAATACACGCAAAACCTTACCAACTTTTGAATAATTTTGTATTCTAATGAAGAAATTTGTTATGTTAAAAATTACAGGTACTGCATGGCTGTCGTCAGCTCGTGTCTTGAGATGTTAGGTTTAGTCCAGTAACGAGCGAAACCCTTCTTCTTTGTTGCAAAAGACTATTTACTCGGTTGTATCAATTGAGTTATATCTGTGTACTTAAAGAGTATTGCCTATGATATGTAGGATGAAAGAAAGGATGACGTCAAGTCTTCATGGTCCTTATAAGTTGGGCTATCGATGTGTTACAAGGGTAACTACAGTGAGATGCAATAATGAAAATTGAAGCAAATCTATAAAAGCTACCTCAGTTCGGATTGTTTTCTGTAACTCGAAAACATGAAGTTGGAATGAATAGTAATCGTTTATCAGCAAGGAACGGTGAATTTGTACCTAAATCTTGTACATACCGCCCGTCACATCAAGAGAGTTTGCTTAATTTAAAGACATTTTTTCTTTTCAAGTTTTGATTATTTTTAGATTTCTTATTGATGTTTAATTATTTTAGAGTTGAAAATAGATAGTGTTTAGGATTAGGAAGATTATTTTGATGAAGTCGTAACAAGGTAACGGTTGGGGAACCAGTCGTTGGAAAATTTCCTTTAAATTTTTTATATAACATTCGTTTTTTTAATGAAGCTTTTATACAGCTTATTAATAACTTAGTAACTCAGCAATTATTGTAATTCTGAAAACAAGATCCCATTTCGAACTCTTTTTATAGTTAAACTGAATTACGCTAAGAATACTTATACTAACAGGGAAGATTAGTTTTGTTGAGTTATTAAGTTAGTGATAAAGGCAGATTTACATATAATCTAGAATATAGTAACTTAAGATATAAAGTGTTGTTTTTGGGGTATCAAAAGAATACCTAGGTATGAAATAAAAAGACGTAGCGTTATACGAAAAGTCATGATGAGAACGCATATCTATGATTCATGAGTTTCTTTTAGTGAAAACTATCTTGTTTTGAATTAATTTACTGAGTGAATTGAAACATCTTATTAGCTCAAGGAAAAAAAATCAACCGAGATTTCGTGAGTAGTGGTGAGCGAAAACGAATTAGAGTAAAAACAAAAAAATGAATAAAAAAGCTTGAAAAAGCATACCGAAGAAGGTTAAAGTCCTGTTATATTCATGATTTGTTTAAAATAGTAGAAAAGAACATGTAATTTTTTTTGAACATTGGGGAACCATACCTCGAACTCTAAATATAATTTCATAACCGATAGAAAAAAGTACTGTGAAGGAAAGGTGAAAAGAATCCTTGGATGGAAGTGAAAAGATCTTGAATTTTGTTACCTTCAACTAATCGAAGTTTTGTTCATACAAAATTACGGTGTGCCTTTTGTATCATGTTTTAGTGACTTTATTATTATAGCAAGCTTAAGTTGTTAAACGAAAGCAAAGTAAAAGCAAGATTGAATAGAACATAGTTTTAGTTATAATAATAAGACCCGAATCTGAGTGATCTAGTCATGAGCAGGTTGAAAGTATATGAGAATATATGGGAAGACCGAACTCGTAGCTGTTGCAAAAGCTTGAGAAGACTTGTGATTAGGAGTGAAAGGCCAATCAAACTCAGTGATAGCTGGTTCTTTGCGAAATATATGTAGGTATAGCATAAAACATTAGTAATAAGAGGTAGAGCACTTTTTAGACTAGGGAGGCTAATACCCTTACTGAATCTTGGAAAACTTCGAATGCTTATTATATAGTTTTGTAGTCAGACTTTGGGTGCTAAGGTCCATAGTCGAAAGGGAAACAGCCCAGATTATTAGTTAAGGTCCCTAAAAGATATCTAAGTGAGAAAGAAAGTAAAAAAGTTTTGACAATTAGAAGGTAGGCTTGGAAGCAGCCATTCTTTAAAAAATGCGTAATAGCATACTAATTGAAAACATTATGTTTAAACTTTTTTGCGTCGAAAATTCAGAAGGACTAAAGATATTTACCGAAACTATAAACTCTGTAAGAGTGGTAGCAAAGCGTTTTTTAAGTCGTAGAAAGTGATTTGTAAAAATTACTGGAGATAAAAAAGTGAAGATACTAAAATGAGTAGCGAAAAACAATGTAAAAAACATTGTAGCCGAAAATTTGAGGTTTTCTACATAAAGTTAAACTGTGTAGAGTTAGTCGGTCTCTAAGATATTAATGCGAAAGCAGAATTCGATGAGGTTTTTTAATAAAAATAATATATAAAGTGACAGGTTTTCTTAAACCATAAGATAGAAAATGGATTGTTTTATGGTGAACAAAATTTCAAGAAAAACTTTATATTAATAAATACCGTACTTAGCCGACAAAGGAAAATAGATTTAAAGATTAAGGCTTTTGGGTGAATCATTCTTAAGGAACTCGGCAAAATAATTCTGTAACTTCGGGAGAAAGAATACCTTTTTAATTAAAGGTGGCACAAAAAAAGGAATAGCGACTGTTTACTAAAAACACAAGACTTTGCAAAATTGTAAAATGAAGTATAAGGTTTGATGCTTGCCCAATGCTGTAATGTTAAATGGAGACGTTAAATGCGTCGAAATGAAGCTTCAGTGAATGGCAGTCGTAACTCTAACGATTCAAAGGTAGCGAAATTCCTAGCCAGTTAATTGCTGGCCTGCACGAATAGCATAACGACTTTCCTACTGTCTCAAGAATGATCCCAGCGAAATTAGAGTCTGCGTGAAGATACGCAGTAGCAAAAATAAGACGGAAAGACCCTATAAACCTTTACTATAGTCTTGTATTGTTATGATTTATTTTTTGTGTAGCCTAGGTGGGAGCTGTTATTAGGTCTTAACGCTAGTTAATTACTGAAGCATTCATGAAATACCACTCTAAAAATAAAATCTAACTAATTATTTGAATAAGAAAATGCAAGATGTTTAGTTTAACTGGGGCGGTAGTCTTCTAAAAAGTAACGAAGATCTGCAAAGGTAAGTTTAGATTCAGTAGAAACGAATTAAAAGGTATAAGCGCATAAACTTGCTTGATTGGAAGAGATACAACTCGACCAAGGACGAAAGTCGGCGCTAGTGATCCGGAAATTTTCAATGGAAAAGTTTTCGCTCAAGGAATAAAAGGTACTTTAGGGATAACAGGCTAATGACTCTCAAGAGCTCCTATCGACAGAGTCTTTTGGCACCTCGATGTCGACTCTTCACATCCTGAAGCTGAAGAAGGTTTCAAGGGTACGGCTGTTCGCCGTTTAAAGTGGAACGTGAGTTGGGTTTAGAACGTTGGGATAAACAGCGTTAATTGTTAGTAATAACAATTTTAGTATTAACTTATATCGATGAAACCTTCCTTAGTAGTGAGCAAAAAACCACTCACTCAAACTGAAAGCTAAGTGGTAATATCGAGGGAAGCTGACTTATAAATCATCAAAAAAACATCAATTAGTATGACATTAAAATCTCTAGAAAAACTGAGTAGCGAAAATAAGTACTATCTGTCAGGATTTCTTGACGCTGATGGTTGCATATTAACTCAAATCGTAAAAGGTAGTTCCTACAAATACGGTTACACAGTGAGAGTCTCAGTAGTTTTTTATCAGTTGAATAAAAGATATTGGTTTTTAATGCAGTTAAAAGATAGCTTAGGTATGGGTGCACTAAGACAAAAAAAGGACGGTATGGCAGAACTAACAATAACTGGCTTTAAACCAGTTGAAAATTTGTTAAGAAGTTTGCTGCCTTGTCTTAGAATTAAAAAACCTCTAGCTAAGCTAGTTTTAGAGATAATTGATAAATATAAACAAGTCAACACTGAAGCAGATTTTTTAAAGGTGTGTATTTTAGTAGATAAAACTGCTGAGTTGACAGATTCTAAAAACCGAAAAAATACTTACTTCTCAGTAAGAGAATATCTAGATAGTAGAAAAGAGTATTAGAAGTTTAAATTTATCAATGAAAAATTTAAAGTTTAGCCCTGTAGAGACTGAGAAAAATTATTTTTCCGATAGCTAAGAAATCCTATTAGTTATAATACGTTAACTCCATTACAATATAAGTAATGGATGAAAATATAGTCCATTCCATTTAGAAATATTTGGGTAAAATGTGTAAAACAGTTTGGTCCCTATCTGTTTTTGCTGTATGAAAACTGAAAAGATTTGCTTTTAGTACGAGAGGACCAAAGCAAGATAACCTATGGTTTGTCAGTTGTTTACCAAAAGCAGGCTGATTTGCTACGTTATTTTAATATAACTACTGAAAGCATCAATGTAGGAAGATAACTTTAAAACAAGTTTTCAAAAATTAGTGTAAGACTAACACTTAATATAGGCGATTTGTTATGAGTGGTAACGCTCTTGCTAAATTGTACTAATTCGTTACAAACAAAATTATAAAATATTCGTACAACATTAAATGTTTAATGTTGTGATAAAACTTAGTTAAATACACTAAAAAATTAAATTATGCCTCAACTCGATTTAATGCATTTCTTTACACAATTCTTTTGGTTTTCAATAGGGTTCACTTTTTTGTATGCTTATCTTTTACACAATGTGGTACCAGCAATAGCTAAGAACTTAAAATTTAGACAAAAGAAATTAGAATTATTAGCAAATGATATCAATAAAGGAAAAGATGGAGTTTCGGATTTACTTGGAGTTTATGATAACCTTATATTTCGTTCATTCCAATTATGGAAATCGAATATCTCAAACTTAACAGAACATGGGAACAATTGGTTTAGTACAAATGTTAAAAATTTAAACAATTCGAATTTTAATGCTGCTAACAAAGAATACTTAAAAACTGTAGGAGAACAAAACTACAGAAATTTGGTTGTAAAATCATTTGTATCAAAAAAATAATAGAAAAAATAAGAAATTATGAGTTCAAAATACTTGTATGGGGTTTTATTAGTGTTGATAGCTCTTTCTAAAGAGTTTTTAGTTTTCAATGAAGAAGTATTAGTTTTACTTGCATTTTCTATATTCATATACTTATTAGTAAACTATGGTGGTGAAATGATTGCAGGTGAATTAGATTCAAGAAAAGAAAAGATCAAAGAAGAATTTGATCTTTATAAGAACTTACAAGAAAAGACCTTTACACACTTAATAAGTTATCACCAAAAACAAAAATTGTTGAGTTCTGAAATCAAAGAAGTTTTTGAGATATCGAAAGCAGAGATTGCTAATATCGAGAAATTTTATGAGAATTCATTACAAAATCATCTCGTATCAAATTTTGAAGAACGGTTAAAGCGTGTTTCGACAAACGAAAATAAGACTAACGCTGCTCTTCAGAAAGAGATTTTTACAGATCTTCGAGCTTACCTCATGGATTTGTATTCAGTTGAAAGCAACAAGATGAGTAAAAAAAATAGAAAACAATTGTTAAAAAATTGTGTTGAACAATTAAAAACATGTTATTAATGTTTTCTTTTATAAGTTTTAGAGTTTGTATCTAAATTTTTTAGGTACAAATGAGTGTATAGCTCAGCTGGTAGAGCATTTGGCTTTTAACTAAATGGTCGTAGGTTCGAATCCTGCTACACTTATATGATAGTATTTATTAAGAGGTCGTGTTAGGATAAGTGGTTCTCTAGTAGCTTAGCGGTAAAGCGTTTGGCTGTTAACCAAAAAATCATAGGTTCAAATCCTATCTAGAGAGAAATTAATAGTGATACTGTTCTAATATTAATCTAATTTCTAGTCAATTATGATTTAGCGCTGATAGTTTAGTGGATAAAACTTTTGCCTTCTAAGCAAAAAATCGCAGGTTCAAATCCTGCTTAGCGTTTTAGATTAGCGAGTATAAATTAATGGTAAATTGGTTGCCTTCCAAGCAATTTATATGAGTTCAAGTCTCATTACTCGCTTTGTAGTTGAAAAATCTGAAAGTTTGCTTACTTGGTGGAATTGGTAGACACGAGAGACTTAAAATCTCTTTTCTTTTTTTAGAGTATTGGTTCAACTCCAATAGTAAGTAATAAGTATTAAAAATAGTAAAAAATGACTAAACGTTTAAAGTCAAAATTTCGTATTTGTAAAAAATTAAACAGAAATTATAATAACATATGGGGTCTGCCTAAAGGAGATTCTTTAAGATCTGTACAAAAAATTGAAAAAAGAAAAAAGAAAAAAGCATCACTTTATGGAAAATTGCTAGGAGTAAAACAATCTTTTAGGTTTTTCTATTGTAATCTGCAAGAAAAGTCTTTCAAGCGAATATTAAAGAAGTCTGTAAACTCGCCTTTAACGACGTTAGATAGATTTGTAAGTTTTCTAGAGAGCAGACTAGACGTTGTATTGTTTAGGAGTTGTTTTGTGTCTTCGATGTATAATGCAAGGCAGTTGATTAATCATGGTATTGTTCAAGTTAATGGAAAAGTTGTTCGGAATCCTGGTACTACTCTTAATCAACTAGATATTATCGAGATTGATGAAAATTTGTTAAAACATGAAACAAAGATCGACAAAATACGAAATGATGTTAAGAAAAACTTCAGTTCTAGGTTTCTCCCTCCTTATTTAGAAATAGATTATAAAACCTTGAGTATAGTTTTCTTATGGGATCCTAACTACAAAAGCGCTTATTATCCTATAAAAGCTAACTATAATATAATTCAAAGGTTTTACAGATAAGCCGTTGGCGCATCCGGGGTTTATTATGTGATTTAGATATTCGACGTGCCTCTAAAAGAGGAACAGTGTCTTTCATCTCTGTTATGACGAATTATGAATTGCAAGATTGTATACTAACCTTACTCCTATTTACAATAAATATATAAAAAATCTTATGAACAATCAAATCATGTTACAAAGTGCTAAGCAAATTGGTGCTGGATTAGCTACTATTGGTCTCGCTGGTGTTGGTGCTGGTATTGGTATCGTTTTTGCTGCTTTAGTTAATTCTTTTGCTCGAAACCCATCTTTACGACAACAATTATTTGGATTCACAATTTTAGGTTTTGCACTTACTGAGGCAATCGGTTTATTTGCTCTTATGATGGCATTCCTTATCTTATTTGGATAAATTTAAGATAGGTATTTCTATGATATGATTATATCATAGAAATACAAACAATCATAAAAGAGGATAGCTAAGTGGTCAAAAGCGATAGGCTGTAAACCTATTGATTATTATCTTCGCAGGTTCAAATCCTGCTCCTCTTATTGTTTTAAGCGGATATGATGAAATTGGTAGACATGTCAAGTTTAGGGCTTGATTTATTATTATTAGTGGTTCAAGTCCACTTATCCGTAAATTTGCGAGATAGAGCAGTTCGGTTCAGCTCATCAGGCTCATAATTTGAAAATCGTAGGTTCAAATCCTACTCTCGCAAAATTTGAATGTGGGTAAATGGCCGAGTTGGTCGAAGGCGTCAGTCTTGAAAACTGAACTATTTGTTAAGAATAGCATGAGTTCGAATCTCATTTTGCCCTAAATTAGCATTTATGTATCTATAGAAACTAAATAATGTTGATAATTTTAAATCATTGGTATGAACTAAAACTGAGACTAGTTTATGTCATAGTGTCTTTTTTAGTCACTTTTATAACTTCTTATCTATATTCTGATATATTGATGTACATTTATGTATTCCCATTTATACTAAGATTTGCTGAGAAAAAATTTATTTTTACTAACCTAGGAGAAGCTTTTTCAAGTTGTCTATCGATTAGTTTAAATATTAGCTTGATGGTGACATTTGTCTTTTTTATTTATAGCGTGATGTCATTTTTTAAACCTGGTTTGTACAAAAAAGAATTGCATTTGTTAAGAATTTGTTCAAAACTTCTTATTGTGAGTCTGTTTCTTTCTGTCTGCTTTGTTTACGTTGTAGTTTTACCGGGGGTTATAAATTTCTTTGGTCACTTCGAGTCTTCTCGTTTATTTGAACTAACATTGGAAGCTAAGATTTCAGATTATCTAGACTTAGTGTTGCAATGTCTTTTTTGGATTAGTCTTGTTTTTCAGACCCCAGTAGCCATTTTTTTGTTTGTTTATTTGAATATTATAAATGTCGATAGTTTGTTGCGAAAAAGAAAAGAATTTATAGTAGTCTGTTTTATTGCTGGTGCTTTATTGTCTCCACCTGACATCTTTACTCAACTGCTAATAGCTTTACCTTTGTGGGTATTGTTAGAAATTACAATTTTGATTTTTCTTGTAATTGATGAATATGGGCATCGTATTTAGAGCAGGAGAGTTGCTCGAACGGTAAGAGGTGAGTTTGCTAAACTCAAGCCTGCAATTTGCAGAATAGGTTCAACTCCTATACTCTCCAACGTTAAAAAAGATATTTATGAGTTTTGAAAATCAAATTGTTGAAACTAAACATTTAAAGAATTTTACTGTTAACTTTGGTCCGCAGCATCCAGCGGCCCATGGAGTATTACGTTTAGTTTTAGAATTAAACGGTGAAGTAGTTGAACGAGCTGATCCACATATTGGTTTGTTACATAGGGGAACTGAGAAACTTATTGAAAATAAGACATACTTGCAAGCGTTGCCGTATTTTGATCGATTAGATTATGTTTCTATGATGGTTAATGAGCACGCCTATTCTTTAGCTGTAGAGAAAATTTTGCAGTGTGAGGTTCCATTAAGAGCCCAGTACATAAGAGTTTTATTTTCAGAAATTACTCGTATTTTAAACCACCTATTAGCAATTTGTTGTCACGCTATGGACGTCGGTGCTCTTACTCCGATCCTTTGGGGTTTTGAAGAGAGAGAAAAGTTGATGGAATTCTACGAACGAGTTTCTGGTGCTCGAATGCACGCAGCTTACGTACGACCAGGGGGAGTTGCTCAAGATATTCCACTTGGTTTATGTGAAGATATTTACAAATTCGCTGAACAATTTAGTTCCAGAATTGACGAATTAGAAGAGTTGTTAAGTGGAAATAGGATTTGGAAACAAAGATTAGTAGGAGTTGGAGTAATTACCCACGAGCAAGCTCTTGATTGGGGTTTAACAGGTCCACTCTTAAGAAGTACAGGGTCAGCATGGGATTTACGAAAAGTACAGCCTTATGATGTTTATGAAAAGATGAACTTCGATGTTCCTGTAGGTACTAAAGGAGATTGTTTTGACAGATATTGTATTCGGATTCAAGAAATGCGTGAAAGTCTAAAGATTATTTTACAGTGTATAAATGAGATACCTGAAGGTAGTGTTAAGTCTGATGATCGAAAAATATCGCCACCATCTAGGGTTGACATGAAAAATTCTATGGAAGCATTAATACATCATTTTAAACTTTATAGTGAAGGTTATTACGTACCAAAAGGTGAAGCGTATAGTGCTGTGGAGCATCCGAAAGGTGAATTTGGAGTTTCTATCGTATCAGATGGTTCGAACAAACCTTATCGTTGTAAGATTAAAGCTCCAGGATTTATTCACCTCCAAGCTTTAGATTTTATGGCTAGGGGGCATTTGTTAGCTGATGTAGTTACAATCATTGGTACTTTAGATATTGTTTTTGGTGAAATTGATAGATAAAGAGTCTAAAAAATTGAATATTATTAGAATAATAATAATATTTGATTTCTAGAGTGTAATAATTTAACAAAAATAACTTAACTGCAAAGCCTTTTAAGAAAATGCAAGTTAAAACCTTGCTTACACTGTAGAAAAAATAAAAATTTAATTATGCGATATATTCTTTGTTTCTTAGTATCTTTGTTCTTATCTATTAACAACATTGCTTATTCGGATTATGCACATCCATATCAAGTATCATTTCAGGATCCAGCAACTCCTGTTATGGAAGGTGTTATATCATTACATCATGACTTAATGTTTGTTTTAACAATCATTGGTATATTTGTTGGTTGGGTTTTATTCAGAGCTACTTATATTTTTGATCATAAGCGTAATCCCGTAGCATCGGATATTACTCACGGTGCAACTATCGAGGTTGTATGGACTGTTACTCCAAGTTTGATATTAATGGTTATCGCTGTTCCTTCGTTTGCTTTGATTTACTCTATGGATGAAGTTATTGATCCTGCGGTTACGTTAAAAGTTCAAGGATTTCAGTGGTATTGGGTTTATGAGTATTCAGACTACGCAGATAAAGAAGGTAATGCTATCAGCTTTGAAAGTTATATGGTAGCGGAAGATGATTTAGAAGAAGGGCAATTACGTCTTCTAGAAGTAGACAACAGAGTTGTTTTACCAACGAATACTCATTTACGAGTTTTAGTTACAGCTTCTGACGTATTACATTGTTGGGCAGTACCGTCTCTTGGTGTAAAGATTGACGCTTGCCCAGGTAGATTAAATCAATTTTCAATGTTTATAAAGCGTGAAGGGGTATTTTACGGTCAATGTAGTGAAATCTGTGGTATTAATCACGGTTTTATGCCGATAGTTGTTGAAGCAGTACCAGTTGAGAAATACGTTAGTTGGGTAGCAGCTCAAACTGAATGTGAGAACTGGCTTGTAGATAAAATTACGGCTATTCAAAGCTTAAATCCTAGCTCAAAAAAGTAATAAAATATGACGATTGGCTTTAGTCAAATTGTATTAATTCTTATTATTGGCGTTTTATTGTTTGGAAATTTTTCAAACATCTTAAAAGAGATCGCTCAAGGAATAAAAGTATTCCAAGAGACTCTTAAAAAATAATTTACACTTTATAAAAATATTTTTATGGCAAATTCAAATTTAATCCAACGACATCCATTTCATTTAGTTGATCAAAGTCCTTGGCCTTTCGTAGCAGGAGTGTCTGCCTTAAGTTTAACAACTGGGTTCGTAATGTACATGCATTGTTATGAAGGAGGTTTTTATGTTTTTAGTTTTGGGTTCATATCGTTACTTTTCACATTTTTTGTTTGGTGGAGAGATATCATACGAGAAGGTACATTTCAAGGTCATCATACAAAAGCTGTACAAGATGGATTAACTTGGGGAATGATTTTATTCATAGCTTCGGAGGTTATGTTCTTCTTCGGTTTCTTCTGGGCTTTTTACGCAGCATGTCTTTCGCCAACAGTTGAGATTGGGGGTATTTGGCCTCCTCCTGGGGTTGATGTTTTAAACCCATGGGAAGTGCCTTTTTTAAATACTTTGATTCTCTTAGTTTCTGGTGCAACTTGTACTTGGGCTCATGATGCAATGATTTGTGGTGATAGACAAGGTGTATTACTTGGATTATTGGCAACAGTAAGTTTAGGGGCTGTATTTACAGCATTACAAGGTGTTGAGTACCTTGATGCAAATTTCACTATTTCAGATGGAATTTATGGATCTACTTTCTTCTTAGCAACTGGTTTTCACGGTTTCCATGTTTTAGTTGGTTCAACATTTTTAGTAGTTTGTTTGATTCGAGCAAATAATCATCACTTTACACGTCAGCATCACTTTGGGTTCGAAGCCGCTGCTTGGTACTGGCACTTTGTAGATGTTGTTTGGTTATTTTTATTCGTATCAATTTATTGGTGGGGTGGTCTTTAGTTTTCAATCGTAACATGAACATTACCAACTCTCGTGAAAAAGAGTTGGTAATATTCTTCTGTAAAAATAAAATTATATGCCTACAATTGAGCAATTAAAACGAAAATCAAGAGTTAAGAAACGTTCATATAGCAAAGCCCCAGCTTTAGATAGGAGCCCACAAAAGAAAGGTGTTTGTACTAAAGTTTATACAAAAACTCCTAAAAAGCCTAATTCAGCAATACGAAAAGTGGCTCGAGTAAAGTTAACTAATAAGCAGGAATTCATAGCATATATACCAGGTGAAGGTCACAATCTTCAAGAACATTCTGTAGTGCTTATTAGAGGAGGTCGTGTGAAAGATTTACCAGGTGTAAGATACCATCTGATTAGAGGTAAATATGATTTGCAACCAGTAAAAAACCGTCTACAACGGCGTTCGAAATATGGTGCCAAAAAGAATAAATAGATTATGTTAGTAAAAAATAAATTAAAAGGTTTCATTATCTTAAATTTCTTAAAATTTTATTTGACTAATGGTAACAAAGAGATATCTGAGAATATAATAAAACATAGTCTTTCGATATTGAAAAAGATAAAAAAAACAAACCCTATTAGTGTTGTTTCTTCGAGTGTTGAAATCGTGAAACCTTTTTGCGAAATTAAAAGTTTGAAGATTGGAGGTTCAAATTATAAAGTACCAACTGAAATTCACCCTGTTAGACAAAGAGTTTTAGCAATTAAATTTTTGGTGTCGAACTCAGTAAAGAGAAACGAAAAGTCTGCTTCATCCCGTGTAGCTATGGAAATATTTGATACTTTTTCTTTGTCTAGCCAAAGTATCAAAAATTGTGATGATGTTCACAAAACAGCTGAAGCAAATAAGGTATATATTCAATATCGAAATTAAAAAAATAGTAACTATGAGATCAGTGTGGAAAGGTCCCTTTATTGATAATAGCGTCTTGAACGAGATGGATCAGCTACAGAAATTAGGGAAAACTAAAGTTCCTATAAAGGTAATCTCTAAGAATTCAGTAATTTTTCCTTCTTTCGTAGGTTTAACATTTTCTGTCTTCAATGGAAAGAAATTTTCTAATCTAGTGATAAACGAAAACATGGTAGGACATAAGTTTGGCGAGTTTGTTGTAACTAAGAAGTATCCAATTCATAAAAAAACGAAATAATGGGACAAAAAGCAAATATAAATAGTTTACATCTTACTAGTAATGTTGATTGGAATTGTGTTTGGTATTCAAATGAAAGAGAATATTCAAGTATATTAACTCAAGATTTAACAATTTTTAGTTACTTAAAATCATGTAATATTTTGACTAAAGATTCTGAAGTTTTAAAGATAAGAATTTGTAGAATTTCAAAAAATATTGTGATAGACGTTCAGCTAACAAACAGTTTAGAGCCTCATTCATTATCTTTATTAAAAGAAGTAGCGTCAAACTTGAAAAAATATTTTTCAGACTTTGAGCGAGTTTTTATTGTATCAAAGGTCTTAAGTTCAAATGAGTTAAAAATCGATTCAGTTCATATTTCAAAAAAGATAGCTAGGCTGATCGAAAATCGAGTTCGGTTTAAAAGTTATCTTATAAAGAATTTGGTAAATCAAACTGCCGAAGTTTGCAATGGAATTAAAGTTTCGTGTAAAGGTCGTATGAATGGTGCAGATATGGCCAGTGGTGATTTCTTGACTGTAGGTTCAATACCGTTTCAAACTTTAAAAGCTAGAATAAATTATGGATTATCAGTCGCAAATACACCAAAAGGCTTAATGAGCATCAAAGTTTGGATTTATAATAGATAAAGTTATCAATAATGTTGTTTCCAAAAAGAACTAAATATAGAAAAATGCATAGAAGAGACTCTTATAAAAAAGAGTACAGAGTTAACAGGTTAGTTCGTGGAGATTTTGGAATAAAGTCTCTGCGATCTTGTCGGTTGACAGCGAAACAGTTGGAAGCTGCGCGAAAAACAATGGTGAAGAAGATGAGAAGGATGGGACGAATTTTACTTCGAGTTTTTCCAGACGTTGCTATTACTAGTAAACCAGCTGAAGTTAGAATGGGTAAAGGAAAAGGGTCATTGGATTACTGGTGTTCAAATGTTAATTCAGGGCGAATCTTGTTTGAATTTCAAGGTGTGTCTAAGCCTATTGCGTACGAAGCTGCGAAGCTTGGAGTCAGAAAACTACCTATGCAGACTAAATTTGTCAGTCTAGAAAAAAAATAATCATGATACAGGACAGAACTTTCTTAAACCTTGCAGATAATTCTGGTGCTAAACTAGTTCAATGTATAAGAGTGTACAAAAGTGATAAGGTTGAAGTAGGTTCGTTGATTTTGGTCGCTGTAAAGCAAACTAGACCTCAATCAAAACTAAAAAAAGGACAAGTGTTAAAAGCAATTGTCGTTAGGTTAACTAGACCAACTTCACGAAAAAATGGTAGTTTTATTAAGTGTTTCGATAACTCGGTAGTCTTATTGAATTCCAAAAATGAGTTTTATGGTACTAGATTGATAGGACCAGTTACGAACGAGTTACGTAAAAAGAAACTCGTAAAGATTTTATCCTTGACAAAATTTATTGTTTAAAAATAGATGATTATGAATAGATTACAAGTTTGGAATAGAAATATCGTTTATTCTGATTTAGTGTATAAGTTAAATCCTGAAAATTTAAATGGTATGATACATCTCGATGATATTGTCTTAAAAAGTACTATAAATACAAGTGTTAGTGAACCAAAAGATATAATTTTTGGTTTAGTTGCTCTCGAGCTTTTAACTAACCAAAAAGCCAAAGTATCAAGAACACGAAAATCAATTGCTGCTTTTAAGACCCGGAAATTTGTACCCATTAGTTCAAAAGTAACAATGCGAAGAAATCGATTATATTCACATCTAGATTTTTTGATTAGTGTGGCTTTTCCTAAATGGACACAGTTGAAAGAATTAGAAAGACGATCGTTAGTTAACAGTAAAGGATCTCTTAGTTTAGGACTATCAAATCTTACAATGTTTCCTCAATTAACTAAAGAGTACGAGCAACTTCCGAACGATATGGGTATAACTATTACAATGAATACTAGTAATGCTCACACCGAGCCTGAATTGCTATTGTTATTGAGTGAGTTTCAAATGCCTGTGATAATATAAGTTTCTGAACTCATAGGTTATTCTGAAATATAACTTTAAGATTATCTAATCCAACTCTGGATTTTAATTCTTTCTGAGGTGTTTGAAGTCTCAAGTAAAGATTTCAGACACCTAAGAAGAAAGGGACTTTAGTTTAGTTGGTAAAACATTAGCTTTGCAAGCTAAATATCAGGAGTTCAAGTCTCCTAAGTTCCATATAAAATTTAATTATAGCATGAAACACAGTAACTTAAAAGATTTCAAAAAAAGAGAAATTGTAAAGAAGTTTGAGCTTATTTTGTTGCAGAAAAAGATTTCGAACATTCTGAATCGACAATTTTTGGAAAAGTTCCAGTCTAATACGAGAGACATCCAAGTTAAAAACCGATGTGTTTTAACTGCTCGTTCGAAAGGTATTTGTTCAGATTTTAGGCTATCTAGAATAAAAACTAGAGAATTAGGATCAAACGGTTTAATAAATGGGTTCAAAAAAGTTTCTTGGTAAATTAAAGAGATAGCATATGCCTCTTTAGTTTAATGGTTAGAACAATTGCTTTGTAAGCAATGAATTTCAGTTCGAGTCTGAGAAGAGGCTTTTATACTTATAAAAGACTTGTGTTTTTAAGTCTTTTATACTTGCATTTATAGCTCAATGGATAGAGTTTCAGGTTTCGACCCTGACGGTGTAGGTTCAAGTCCTACTAAATGTTGAATTTTCTATTGCTGGATTATCATAAATCTTAGAAGCTCAAGCTCTTTGTGGCTCTCTTCGTCTAATGGTTAGGACACTACTCTTTCACGGTAATGATATGGGTTCGAGCCCCATAGAGAGCAATTTTATAAGATTATTAATACACCTCTTAAAACTTTATAACGAAAGTTATTATGTCTTAGGAGACTAATTTAGAATTTTCCCTACGTTGGTATAATAAGATTCCGTATTTAAATACGGAATCTTATTATACCAATTTAGGTTATGGTGACCGGCTAACACTAAAGGATATAAGTCATTGAGGTGTATGAATTCATACACCTCAATATTTATGAAATACCGTTCATTTTAAGAAAATATTCAATAATTTTAATTGGTGAATATTTTCTTTTATATATGAACACTTCATAAGATCCATGTAATCATACACGAAATTTATTAGTTCATCGATAGTGCAAGACACGTGCTCCACACGACCTTTAACTTTAAACCGAGTCTTGATCGCCTTATTCAATTCTCTCAAATCTTTTTTCGAAGCGTAAATCAAATACCCGATTGCCAAATCAGGTACTGACGTTTTGTGATTTTTAGGACGAGAGCCATTTGAATTAACAAAACTGTTACCAAATTTACACTTGTTATTACATTGATACCCATAAGCTAGGTAATCGTGATGCAATAATACCGGCCCAACTTTTCGTCCTTCCACCTGAGCTAAAAGCGCTTCACCTAATTCTATTTTTTGTCTTAATTCTCGAACCTCGGTCAAGTGTCTTTCTTGATCTAAAAGTAAAAACTGTTGATAATGCTTAAAGATGTGATATGACAAAACATAGTCAAAATCAGCTAAAACTCTCAAAGCTAAGACTAAATGAACCCAAGTGTGTTTGTATTTTTTTGACCCTTTTTGGGTAACTATCACTTTTGTTAGCAGTTTTTGTTCAAGCCTTTCAAATACTTCAATGACACGTTTATTATTGAACTTCCATGTCCTCCATGGTTTTTTGATGTCTTCACCTAATTGCGTCATATCAACAAACCAATCACTGTCTCTTCTAATCACTACCGTATTACCCTTGTGATTTGGTATCACTAGGACACTACTCTTTCACGGTAATGATATGGGTTCGAGCCCCATAGAGAGCAATTTTATAAGATTATTAATACACCTCTTAAAACTTTATAACGAAAGTTATTATGTTTTAGGAGATTAATTTAGAATTTCCCCTACACGGTAGTAAAAAGATTCCTTACTTAAGTATGGAATTTTTTTATGTCAATTCAAGTTATGGTGACGGGTTAACACTAAAAAATATAAATCATTGAGGGGTCTGAATTCGGACCCCTCAATATCTATGAAATACCGTTTATTTTAAGAAAATATTCAATAATTTTAATTGATGAATATTTTCTTTTATATATGAACACTTCATAAGATCCATGTAATCATATACGAAATTTGTCAGTTCATCGATAGTGCAAGACACGTGCTCCACACGACCTTTAACTTGAAAACGAGTCTTAATCGCCTTATTCAATTTTCTCAAATCTTCTTTTGAAGCGTAAATCAAATACCCGATTGCCAAATCAGGTACTGACGTTTTGTGACTTTTAGGACGAGAGCCATTTGAATTAACAAAACTGTTACCAAATTTACACTTGTTATTACATTGATACCCATAAGCTAGGTAATCGTGATGCAATAATACCGGCTCAACTTTTCGTCCTTCCACCTGAGCTAAAAGCGCTTCACCTAATTCTATTTTTTGTCTTAATTCTCGAACCTCGATCAAGTGTCTTTCTTGATCTAAAAGTAAAGACTGTTGATAATGCTTAAAGATATGATATGACAAAACATGGTCAAAATCAGCTAAAACTCTCAAAGCTAAGACTAAATGAACCCAAGTGTGTCTGTATTTTTTTGAACCTTTTTGGGTAACTATCACTTTTGTTAGCGGTCTTTGTTCAAGCTTTTCAAATACTTCAATGACACGCTTATTATTAAACTTCCATATCCTCCATGGTTTTTTGATGTCTTCACCTAATTGTGTCATATCAACAAACCAATCACTGTTTCTTCTAATCATTACCGTATTACCCTTGTAATTTGGTATCACTAGGACATCATTCTCTTTAGTAAAATTGCTCATTAATTCTTCTTTATATTATAGGTACCACTTTGATGTTTTAAAAAAACTGCGTGGCTAAGTCGTTTCTGTATAAGTAAGTGCTTCTGGAATGGAAGGATTTGAACCTTCGAATGTTGGTATCAAAAACCAATGCCTTAACCGCTTGGCGACATTCCAACATTTAGAGCACGTTAGAAAATACTCCTACATAACTATGCTCTAAACTTTAACATATGATCAATCCGCCCCATTAAAAAATGATACTTGGTTGAACTGTTCATACTAAACAATTTCATTTATTCAGATAGATCTAGATAGACTTGAACTATCGACCTTACACTTATCAGGCGTATGTTCTAACCAACTGAACTATAGATCTATTATTCTGCAAAGCTTTTAACTAAAACTGTAGTTCAAAACTTTGCAGAAAGTAAAAACGATAATCTTTATTCTTTTGATTCCCAAGGACTATTGAAGTTAAATACTCGAAACTCTTGACTTAATTCAATTGGCTCAGAAATAACTCGTTTTTGACTATCATCGTATCGAACTTCCGTGTACCCTGACATAGGGAAATCTTTTCTCAATGGATAACCTTCAAATCCGTAATCTGTTAATATTCTTCTTAAATCTGGATGTTGCTCGATGTATATCCCGTTCATATCCCAAACCTCTCTTTCTAACCAGTTAGCTGATTGATAAAGGTCAACGATTGATTCTACTGGAGTGAACTCATCAACGTAAGTTTTCACCTTTATTCTAGAATTGTACTTTGTACTTAACAAACAATAAACTAATTCAAAACGGTTTTCTTTTGTTGGATAATCCACTGCGAACATATCTATCAACATTTTAAAAAGGCAATTCTCATGATCTTTTAAGAATAAGATTGTTTTTTTAAGATCGCATACGTTTACTTCAACAATAATCTCGTCTCTAAATTGAGTAATTTTTTGAGCGTGATTAATCAGAACTCCCTCTAAAAACTTAATAAATTTTTTATCCATATAATTATCTTTTATATATTCTACGCTTAATTACTTTGATAACCATTTCAACACGTTTTGACTTCGCTTAATCTTTTTTTGCAACTGGAGAATACCATACAATAAAGCTTCAGCTGTTGGTGGACAGCCTGGCACATAAATGTCAACAGGAACTATTCGGTCGCAACCTCTTACAACAGAGTATGAATAATGATAGTAACCACCACCATTCGCACAACTTCCCATAGACATAACCCATCGCGGTTCTGGCATCTGATCGTAAACTTTTCTTAATGCAGGAGCCATCTTATTAGTCAATGTTCCAGCTACGATCATTATGTCGGACTGCCGCGGACTAGCACGAAAAATGATTCCAAATCGATCAAGGTCGTACCTACTTGCTCCAGCGTGCATCATTTCAACTGCACAGCATGCTAAACCAAAAGTCATTGGCCAAAGTGACCCTTTTCGGGCCCAATTTATCAAATCGTCTACTTTTGAAACTACAAATTCTAATTTATTTGACATTCTTATGTTCTTTTATTCTAAAACAAGGGAACGAAGACTTGAACCTCGAACGATAGTTTTGGAGACTACTGTTTTACCAATTAAACTATTCCCTTTTTATATACAAAATAATTATTGATTATTTTGTATTAAAAACTTTAATGTAAATTGATAGCATCACTCAAATACAAACAAGTTAATGTAGTCCAAACATAAGCTTGTAAGAAAGCAATAGCTAACTCAAGACCTGTTATAGCTATTATAACAATCATTGGGAACAATTGTATAATATAGAAGATTCCACCAGCTGCAATCATTTTCCAAGCAAACGTTGCTAAAATTTTTAATAACGTATGACCTGCCATCATATTAGCAAATAACCGTACTGCTAATGCTACTACTCTGAAAACATAAGAAATCAATTCTATTGGTACCAACAATGGAGCTAAAGCTAATGGAGCACCAGGCGGTAAAAATAAACTAAAGAAGTGTAAACCATGTCTCTTTAATCCAATTATATTCAACCCAACAAAAGTCGTCATACCTAAACCAAACGTAAAAACGAGGTGACTAGTAACTGTAAATGTATAAGGTATCATACCTAAAATGTTGGCAAAGAATATGAATACAAAAGTTGTGAAGATGAATGGAAAAAATCTAGACCCTTTGTCTCCTAAAGCTTCATGTAACATTCCTTGAACGAATTCATAAATCATTTCAGAAAGAGTTTGCCATCTGTTAGGCGCTAATGTACTTTCAAATGTTGTCATATGAAAAAAGCATGCTATTATAAAGATAGTCAAAAATAAAAATAAGCTTGAATTTGTGAATGCAAACTTGCTTCCTAACATAAACGAAAATATAGGAACAATTTCAAATTGTTCTAAAGGTGAATACAACATAAATTATTTTTTTATCAAGCTAGAAGTGGAATTGAACCACTATTAAAAGATTTGCAGTCTTTTACATTACCGTTATGTTATCTAGCCTTGAGAGTTTACGGAAAAAGGGACTTGAACCCTTATAGATTTACTCTATTGCCACCTCAAGGCAACGTGTCTACCAATTCCACCATCTCCGCACTTTGATAACGAAAAGAGGTTAACTAATGAGATAGCAACGTTTGTTTAAACCCTTCTTTTCTTGGCAAGTTTGCAACCACCATGAGCGATTTTTGTTATATCTTGAATTTTCAAAACCTCTAACTTTTCAGAAAGAAAAGTTTTAACACAAGCTTCTCGGCCATCACCAAAACCGTTCAACCGAATATAAACTTTACGAATTCCACTCTTGAAACTTTTTTGTGCTAATAGAGAACTAGTAGCTTGAGCTGCATAATAAGTTGATCGTTTTTGACCTTTTAGTCCAGTTGAACCACCTGAACCAGACACTATAACATTCCCTTTTAAATCTGTAACACAAATCAGCGTATTATTAAACGTCGACTTTACGTGAACTATCCCTGTATTAACTAAATTGATTCTTTTTTTCAACATTTTATTCTTTTACATTTCCTAAGCCAAGAAGGAATCGAACCTACAACAAATCCATTATGAGTGGAGTATTCTACCATTAAATTATTGGCTCTAAAGAAATTTAAGACAATATCTTAAATTATAAACAAAACCTGTACGTTTAAAAACTCCGAACACTTTCGATCTTACATTTTTAACATTGTTGCGTACATTTGACAAACTAGATGAATCCTTTTCAAATCAGACTCACAAAACACTTATGAAGATTATCTCTTCGAAGAGCTCCTCTTTCTTACGAATCTTAGCCCTCTATGACTTTTAATTTCGATTAGCCGTTTTGAATTGGCTTGAGTGTCTTTCTTAAGTGATGTCTCAATTAACAAATTATTTCTTTCTAAAAGCTTTAACAATTTTATTATATGTGATTGAGATAAATCAGTTATTTTACAATCTAAACCTATATTCAATTCATTACAGACCTTTTCAATCTGGTGATTATTTAGTCCAGAAATATTTTTTAATGCTGTATCTACTCTCTTTTTATTACTCAATACTTTTCCAAAAATTTGTACCATAGTGTTTGTTATTTCTGTTTACCTGGCTTAACGTGTACTACTTCGTTCTCATACCTAATACCTTTACCTTTATATGAATCAGGTACTCTGATTGACCGAATTTGACATGCCATTAAAGATACTGCTTCTTTATCAACCCCTTTAATGAGTATTAAGGTAGGCCTTAAGCATAAGATAATTATGTTTGACGGTACAAATATCAAAACGTCTCGAGACAACCCGACTTTAATTGATAGTACTTGACAGTTTTTAGACTGATCAAAATAGCACCAAGCTCTAAACCCTATTCCAACCAAACTTAATTTCTTATGATAAAATGTTTGTAATCCGTTTAAGATTGATTCAATCTTATTTCCAAATGGAAGAGATCCGTCAAGTTTTAACGAATTTGAGCCTATCTGACACTTCAAATAAGCATTACTCTTTGAAACATCTAAGATAGCTCTTCCTTTTGAATTCATAAAAATGACAAAATTATCATAACGAAATAAACATATATTCTTAACATTAATTGCATTATTATGTTTCATACCTAATAAATTTTAAATAAACATTGTCCCCCTACTTTTCTATAAAAAGCTTCTTCATTCGTTATAATCCCTTTATTTGTACTCATTATCAAAATACCTACCCCATTTACAGATTTACTTAAATCCTTCCACTTTATAAAAGACTTGAAACCAGGCCTTGAACTAAAAACTAGATTTTTTATTGCTGGTTTATCATCTACATACTTTAACAAAATATAACACTTTTCATAGGAACCAACCTTTTCTTTAAAGAAACCTCTAATGAAACCTTCATCTGTCAAAATATTCAAAACTTGCTCTAAAGTCTTAGAATGTGAACAGACTATTGCGTTGGCACCAATCTTTTGTCCATTTATCACTTGATTCAAAGATCTTATAATTGTCTCCATGCTTTATTATTTTTTTCTATTAAAACGTTTGTTGAAATTCAAAATTCGTTTATCTGTAGAACTAAGTTCTGATACATTTTTTGAAGCAAATCTCCATAACTTATGAGATTTTAAATCAATATCTAATCTATTGTGAACTTTTTCGAGTAAATAGTTAGAACCTATTGCTGATCCATCAGTTAATTGGATCCATGTTTTTTTGCTATTTCTAAAACTTATTTTCATCTTTTATTTTATATTCTAATAAATTCAAAAGCGTTGCATGTTGACTTCCTATTGTGTTGCAAAGAGAACTTTGAAATAACGTAAGACTGTTTGGAATTTCTGAACCATTCAATTGGTCTAAAAAGTAACCCCATTCTGGAGAGCTTATTCCTTCCAAAGATCTAACTACATCACTCGAATTAGGGTCTAATATACGCCCGCAACTATACAATATGAAAGATCGCAAAAGCGACATACTTTTTATACTACTAACTATCTGCGTCGAAAAGATACAGTCTTTATTACTGTATATCAAGATTACTTTTCCTTGAAATATAGTTTCTTTCATTTTGTCGGACAAACTTGAAAAAAATGACATATTCTTAATATTCTTAAAACTTATTGAACGAGTTTTAAGGTTCAATTTTGACAGATCTCTTTGAAGATTTGTCCAATCAGCTGAGTCACATGCTTTTAACTGAGCTACAAAAAAGAAATTAAAACTGTCTAAGTTCTCGGCTAACCATCTATCCTCTGATAGATACTTTTTATCTTTATAATTCATCATCTTTTTATATATATATTGGCGAATAGTGAGATTTGAACTCACGACTTTTAAAATCACAATTTAATGCTCTAACCAACTGAACTATATTCGCCAGAAGCTTCTGAATTATCTTTTCTTTGAATTCGATTCAAAGACAAATACAATCCTAGATGCTAATTTTAAAAGAACTTTGTTAGTCTTTTTATGAACGTTCTTTTGTGAAAAACTTACAATACCTTGGTTCATATTTATAGAGTCAATATACAAAATTGCTGTTTTATCTTTATTTATCTTTACTGTATTGTTCATAGACAAAAAGCCTACAACACCAGCGACTCCTATTGAAAAACCTCTTTTTGTACCATTTAGTAAACGCCCCTTCAAGAAACTCTTTGAATTAAATTTTTCCTTAAAAAGTTTAAGTAACTCATTGTTTGATTGAATTTTTCTATAGGCATCAAAGTCACATAAAATGTCGTTATAAGGTGTCTCTAAATCTTTTAGTTTTGAAGTAATTGGATTTGATAGTTTTAAATTAATTCTTAAATCATCACATCTTAACTTGTGCTTTAATCCAAAATCTAATAATATGCTATCATTTTTCTTTCTAACATTGCTTTCGAAAAACCGACTTTCTGATACATCGTAACAAGCTAAAGAGGATTTCAAATTCTTTAATGAGTTATCTTGTGATTTTAGATTTAACTTTAACATAAATTTAATCAAATATTAATATTAACTATCGGGGCGGCAGGATTTGAACCTACGAGGTTCTGTACCCAAAACAGATACGATAACCAAGCTACGCGACGCCCCGAAAAACACTCAAATAAAAATATTTTTATTTGAATGAACTTACGAAATTAGCCATAAACTTATGCATTTGAGCATCTAATTCAGGACTAATAGCTTTTTTAGTACTAATTTCAGTTAATATAGAAGCCCCTTCTTGACTTAATGCAGAAATTAAAGACTTTTCAAATGCACCGATTCGATTAATATCTAACTTATCTAAATACCCTTTTACTCCAGCGAATAAAATACAAGTTTGTTGTTCAACAGTTAAAGGAGAGAACTGAGCTTGCTTTAATAATTCAGTTAACTTACCTCCTCGGTTTAACAAATGCTGAGTTGCCGCATCTAAGTCAGAACCGAATTGAGCAAATGCAGCAACTTCTCGATACTGAGCTAACTCTAACTTTAATGTACCAGCAACTTGCTTAATCGCTTTAATCTGAGCGGCTGAACCTACTCTACTAACTGATAATCCTACGTTTAATGCAGGCCGGATACCTTTATAGAAAAGTTCTGTTTCAAGGAATATTTGTCCGTCAGTAATCGAAATTACGTTAGTTGGAATATAAGCCGACACGTCACCAGCTTGAGTTTCAATAACTGGTAAAGCCGTAAGTGATCCTAATCCAGCATCTTTACCCATCTTTGCCGCTCTTTCTAATAATCGAGAGTGGAGGTAGAAAACGTCTCCTGGATAAGCTTCTCGCCCTGGCGGTCTTCTTAATAATAAAGACATTTGTCGATAAGCTACAGCTTGCTTACTTAAATCATCAAAGATTACTAAAGCATGCATTCCGTTATCTCTAAAGTATTCTCCCATAGTAGTTCCAGTATACGGAGCTAAGAACTGTAATGGAGCAGCATCAGATGCCGTTGAAGCCACTATGATAGAGTATTTTAACGCACCAGCACCCTCTAAAATCTTAGTAACTTGCGCTACTGTTGATCGTTTTTGACCTACTGCTACATAAACACAATATAACTTATTTGTTTCATCACCTGCATCATGCATTGGTTTTTGGTTGATTATTGCATCTATTGCAACTGCAGTTTTTCCTGTTTGCCGGTCACCAATAATTAACTCACGCTGCCCTCGCCCAACCGGAACTAAAGCATCTACAACCTTTAATCCAGTTTGCATTGGCTCATGAACTGACTTTCTTGGGATAATTCCAGGAGCTTTAATTTCAACTCGTGCACGCTTAGCACTAGTTATTGGACCCTTTCCATCTATAGCAACACCTAAACCATCAACAACTCGACCAAGTAACTCCTTTCCTACTGGAACGTCCACAATGAAGTTTGTTCGCTCAACAATATCTCCTTCTTGGATTAATCTATCATTACCAAAAATTACAACACCTACGTTGTCATCCTCAAGGTTTAATGCCATTCCCTTTATACCAGAATTAGGAAATTCACACATCTCTCCTGCTTGAATACCACCTAAACCATAGATACGAGCAATTCCATCACCTATGCTTAAAACTCTACCAATCTCATCGATGTTAACATCAGAATAATAATTCGCTAATCGTTCTTCAATAATACCTGTTAGTTCAACTGCTGAAAACGCCATAAGTATTTTTTATAAATTTTTAAACTACCTAGGGGAAGATTTGAACTTCCGACCTGAAGATTTTCAGTCTTTCGCTCTACCCCTGAGCTACCTAGGTTTTTACAATAGATGTAACTATTGTGTAAAATTATACACAAAGATACATTATACTGTTATGTAAAGTTAAAGCCAATGGTGTTGGCCAAACAAAGAATGTCATCAAAAATAAACAACAAACTGATAAAAATAGAGAATTTTCTTTAGATATAGGGCTTAAGTTATTTATTTTTGTAGTAGAATCAAAAAACATTAGTTTTATTATTCTAATATAATAAAAAGAAGCAATAACACTTGTCATAACTCCAATGATAGCTAAAAAATACATTTCCATATTGATAGCTGAAATGAAAATAAACATTTTACTAAAGAAACCAGCTAAAGGAGGAACTCCACACATTGAAAACATTATTATAGAAAACGCTAACGCAAGTTGTGGATTGGACACAAATAATCCAGACAAATCATTCAAATACTTTAACTTACTTAAATTTCCTTGTCTTCTTATTGACAAAAGAATCGAAAACGTTGCTACAGTCATTACAATGTAAATTATAACATAAAAAAATGTAGCGTAAATTCCTTCAATTGAACCCGTACTAATTCCTATTAGCATGTACCCAATATGACCTATACCACTATAAGCTAATAATCGCTTGATTTTTTTTTGCCAAAGTGCTCCCAGAGTACCTACTATCATAGAAAGCAATGAACATAGTATTAACACTTCTTGCCACGGTAATAATAAACCATAAAAAACATACGAAAATAATCTCACCACTAAACTAAGTATTGCAATCTTTGGAACTATAGCAAAAAATGCTGTTACAGAAGTAGGAGCACCTTCATACACGTCGGGAGCCCACAAATGAAATGGCGCTGCCGACAACTTAAATAACATACCTACCAAAATGAATAATACTCCTAAAATAATTGCGTTACTCACTTCTATATCAACTGTTTTATCAATTGTTGAAAAAACTTGAAATAGTTGCTGATAATTTGTTGTACCTGTAAAACCGTATAAGAGTGAACAACCAAACAAAAGCAAACCAGAAGAAAAAGCGCCAAGTATAAAGTATTTTAAACCAGCTTCTGTTGAAAATTCAGATTCACGCTTCAAAGAAGCAATAATGTACATACAGAAACTTTGCAACTCAATGGCTAAATACATTGCAATCAAATCGTATGACGAAACAACTAACATCATACCAGTAACAGCTAAGATCATCAATATAACGTACTCAAAACAATTTAAGTTCTCATATTTACTATAATCTAAAGCTAAGACTAAAGTTATAATTGTTGATACTAAAATAACAGTTTTTACTAAAATGCTAAAATTGTCAAAGATTAGTAAATTGTTAAAAGCAATTACTCCTGTCATCGGATTAGATACATTAAGTAACAAAGCGAAAACTAAAATTTGTACACCTAGCCAAGTTACGTTTCTTATTAAAATAGGATAACCTAAATTCGGTGATGTACTATAAATGACTGCATAAACAATAAAGAAATTAATCATAACGAGTATGAAAATTTCTGGAATTGCAGCAATCCAATCAATATTAAAATTAAATTCCATGGTTATTATTTCTTATAACTTAAATAATTTCTAAAATATTAGAAACGCTAACATGCATAACATCTAAAAAGATTTCTGGATAGATACCCATCCATAATGTACAAATGACTAACGGAGATAGAACAGCTACTTCTCTTTTATTCATATCAAGGTAATTTGATATGTAATGAACTTTCAATTGACCGAATAAAATTCGGTTACACAACCAAAGTGAATAAGCCGCACTTAAGATCATTCCTAAACAAGCAATGAAAGTCACTAACGTATTACTACTAAACGCACCAACTAAAGTCAGAAATTCTCCTGAAAAACTACTCATACCAGGAAAACCTAGATTAGCTATAGAGAAAAACAAGAAAAATAAAGTATACAATGGCATTACTTGTGCAATACCTGTATAATACTTTATCATACGAGTGTGATGTCTATCGTACAGCACTCCGATACATAAGAATAAAGCACTTGAAACGAATCCATGACTCAACATGATTAAAATACTTCCTTCAATTCCTTGCAAGTTTAAACTGAAAATACCTATAGTTACAAATCCCATATGTGCTACAGAGGAATATGCTATTATCTTTTTTAAGTCAATTTGCCTGAGTGTTGTAATTGATGTATAAACAACGGCTATAATACTCATTAAATATACAAGAGGAGTGAAATATACACTACCATCAGGGAATAAACACAACGAAAATCTAACGAGCCCATAAGTACCCATCTTTAAAAGAATTCCCGCTAAAATAACAGATCCTGCAGTTGGCGCTTCAACATGAGCTTCTGGAAGCCAGATATGAAAAGGAACCATTGGTACTTTTACTGCAAATGATGCAAAAAAAGCTAACCATAAGATTATTTGCTTTTTCTCTGAAAAAGAAACGTTAAGCAATAACTGGAAGTCTGTAGTACCGCTTTCAAAGTATATAAGAAAAATCGCTAATAACATTAAAACTGAACCAACTAATGTATAAAGAAAGAATTGGTATGCAGCTTTTATCTTTCTGGTCCGTGAACCCCATATTCCGATAACAAAGAACATTGGTATCAAAATACTCTCGAAAAATATGTAAAATACTAAAACATCTAGTACTGAGAACACAAATATCAACAACGCGCCCATTGATAAAAAACAAATGTAGTATTCTTTTTCATACTTAACGACAGAATCCCAACTTGTTAATATACAAATAGAGATCAAAAAAGTACTCAATAGTATAAAAAACACAGAAATTCCGTCTACCCCTATAAATAAATGCAAGTTTAACGAAGGCAACCATTCTAAATATTCTAAAAACTGAAATTTAGAGGTTGAATTATCAAAGAGAATGAATAAAAACAATGAATATACAAAAGCAATAAGAGATGTGACAAAAGCACATAACTTTATTGCCTTAACTTGGGTTTTAGGTATGCCTAAAATTATTAAAATTCCGATAAATGGAATTAATATAAGCCATGATAAGATAAAATCGAACATAATTGGTCTTGTTTTACGATAATTTTATAACAAAATAGTTTGTAAACATTAAAGCTGCCATAATGATAAAATACAAATTGATATCAATTAGAGTTGCGAATAAAGGCCAAACTAAAAGCTTAGTCATAAATAATGTAACTCCAATAAACATGATAAAAGCATATTGATGAACTAATCCAGACTGAAGACTACTAATTTGTTTACTAAAAGTGATTGTTAAAAAAGACAAACCTTTTGGACCAAATACTTCGATTACTCCTTTATCAACAAGTTTGTAAGTTGTATTATAACCTAATTTTAAGATTACACTGCCTATTAGGTCATTCTGGAGTCTATCAAATAACCACCGTCTATTCAAAAATATGTACACATTTCTTCCAAAAGGTTTCGTACATATTTCGAAAAGAAAATCTTTGAAGAAGTGGAAAACTATCATCGACAACAATGCACCAGATAAACTAACAACTACAGGAAGCCATTTTATATAAGTAGGAATAAATTCAGCATCAATCATTACTAAATTTTCAGGAGCGATATAAATCGCATTATTCCAAAATGGAGTCCCTAAACCTATAAACAAATCTTTAGTAAGATACCCTACAAATATACTTCCAATACATAAAATAAATAACGGAATCGCCATAGGAAGCGGTGCATCGTGTGCGTTTTGCATTGCATTTTTAAATCCGTTAGGATTACTGATGAATGTAAGATAAATTAGTCTGAATGAATAGAAAGCTGTTATTCCAGCTGACAATACACCTAACCAATGCGCGAATGTTCCATGTAGGCTGTATTTTGCATAAGCTATCTCTAAGATAACGTCTTTTGAGTAAAAACCTGTTAAGAATGGAAATCCCATTAATGCTAACGATCCAATTAATATCATTACATAAGTATAAGGAAGAACTTGTAATAAACCACCCATTCTTCTCATATCCTGCTCATCATTTAAAGCATGTATCACAGAACCGGCACTTAAGAATAACAACGCCTTAAAATATGCATGGTTAATCAAATGAAACATACTAACAGAGTAATTCGATAAACCACAAGCGAAAACCATGTACCCCAATTGACTACAAGTTGAGTAAGCAATTACTTTCTTTAAGTCATTCTGTACTAATCCAATAGTACCTGCTATGAATGCAGTTAGAGCACCAAAAATTGTTATCACTGTTAAAGCCACCCCAGAATATTCATACAACGGTGAACATCGAATGATCAAATAAACCCCTGCTGTTACCATCGTAGCCGCATGAATCAAAGCAGACACTGGAGTTGGTCCTTCCATAGCGTCAGGTAACCAAGTGTGAAGCCCAATTTGTGCAGACTTTCCAACAGCCCCAACGAATAACAAAAGACCTATTGATGAGAGAGCATCAACTTCAAATCCCAAAAAGTTATAAGTAACGCCAGCTACATGAGGTACTAAACTGAACACAACCGAATAATCACAAGTTTTGAACACAACAAATACTGAAAAAACTCCTAAAGCTAATCCTACGTCTCCCACTCTGTTGATAACCATTGCTTTTATTGCAGCTTTATTAGCTTGCAATCTTGTAAACCAAAAATTTATCAAAAGATAAGAACATAGACCTACCCCTTCCCAACCAAGAAAAAGCTGGATGAAATTGTCAGCAGTTATCAACATCAACATGAAAAATGTAAATAATGACAAATAAGCCATAAATCTTGGTTGATGTGGATCATGACTCATATAACTAGTCGAATACAAATGAACTAGGGTAGAAATCAAAGTTACTGTAAAACACATAGAAACTGTTAAGCTATCAAAATAAAAACCCCAACAGGCATCAAACATTTCACAATCCAACCAAGGAGAAAGCTTTATATAACAAGGAGAACCAGAAAGACCTACTTCAAAAAATAATGCCACAGATATTAAGCAAGCAAGGCTCATACCAAGAATAGTGACAAATGCGGCACCTTTAGGAGTTAAGAACCGCCCAAATAACCCGCTAAGAATAGAACCCATTAGTGGTAAAAATATAATACTTAAATACATAATTATTAACCTTTCATTAAATCGATAAATTCAATCGCAATCGTTCCTCTAACTCTATAATAAATAACCAATATAGCTAGTCCAATTGCTGATTCTGCCGCTGCTACGGTTAAAACTAATAATGCAAATAATTGACCTAAAATATCATCCAAAACTGAAAAAATTATAAAATTAAAATTAATAGATAATAGCATCAATTCAATTGACATTAATAAAATAATTATATTTTTTCGGTTTAAGAAGATTCCTGAAAGGCCTAGTAAAAATAATACCATGGCAACAAATAAATACCTTGTCTGACTAATCATAAATTTTTTTTCTTAACAATAAATCACAGAACAATACAGTTTACTTTTTAATAATCAAAAGTTTTTAAACTAACCAATCTAATCCCACAAAAATACCAGAAATAAAAAGAACCCACCCAAGAGAAAAAGGTAAGAAAACTTTCCATCCAAGGCGCATTAACTGATCGTATCTATATCGAGGAAATGCCGCCCGTACCCAAACAAACACAAACAATAAGAACGTCGTTTTCAAACCAAACCAAATTACCCCAGGGATCCAGTTTAATGGAGCAATATCAATCAAAGGTAACCAACCCCCTAAAAAGAAAATATTAACCATGCTACACATTAAGATCATATTAGCATATTCACCTAAGAAAAATAGTGCAAAACCCATTGCTGCATATTCAGTATTATATCCAGAAACAAGTTCAGCCTCAGCTTCAGGTAAATCAAACGGAGCCCGATTTGTTTCTGCTAGAGCGGAAACAAAGAACATCAAAAACAAAGGGAATAATGGTATACAATACCATATTTCTTTTTGTGCTTTTACTATCTCTGTCAAATTTAACGATCCCGCACATAGTAAAACACACATGATAATCAATCCAATAGAAACTTCGTAAGAAACCATCTGTGCAGCAGATCTTAAAGCTCCTAAGAAAGCATACTTTGAGTTACTAGACCAACCGGCTGTAATAATTCCATAAACGCCTAAAGAAGATATTGCAAATACGAATAAAACACCAACGTTCAAATCAATTAAGACCATGTTATCTCCAAAAGGAATCACGGCCCAAGTCAATAATGCTAATAAAAACGTAACGATTGGGGCCATTATGAAGATAACTGTATTGGCACTACTAGGTAATATAGTTTCTTTTACTAACAGCTTTAATCCATCAGCAAGAGGTTGCAATAAACCAAACAAACCAACAACATTTGGACCTCTACGCTGCTGCATACTTGCCATCACTTTACGTTCCAACAAAGTTAAATATGCCACGGCAACCAACAAAGGTACAATTAGGGCTAAACTCTTTAATACTACATTCAAAATAATTAAAAAAATTGTCATATGCTTTAAATCTTTTTATCAACTAAGTAGGTTGCTCCTTCAAAATCTCTTTGTAATTGTCTATAAATGTCTTGTCTTCGCACATCACTTCTCCGATGAAGAGTTAACGCTATAGCACCTATCATAGCCACTAAAAGAATTACACTAGCCATAATAAAGAAATAAGAATAGTATGTAAATAAAACACTACCAATAACGTCTACATTGGTTGGTGATATTACACTATCAATCCATGATGTATTAACTAAAAACTCAGTTTGTAAAATCTTATACTCAGATTGAATAAACACGACGTTATCCACCGATTTCAAATCACCCTCAATGATTAAGAAAATCTCAAATAAAAATAGAATACTCAAAAATAATCCGATTGGTAAATAACGATAAATAGCACTGCTTGATTCTGAAATCTTAACGTTTAACATCATCATTACAAATAAAAACAATACAGCAACTGCACCAACATACACTATCAAAAATAACATCGCTAAAAACTCTACCCCTAACAGAATTAACAAACCTGCTGTGTTGAAAAATACAAATACTAAAAAAAGAACTGAATGAATTGGGTTTTTTGAAGTCACTGTACAAAACGCAGAAAGTAAAGCTAATATTGAAAATAAGTAGAATAAGAAAATATCAAAAGTCATAATTTATTTTTTAATTGATTATCTATACAAAGATTCTGAAGCTAAATTCTCCCGGATCTCCCATTCCCAACGATCTCCGTTCTTTAATAATTTTTCTTTATTATAAATTAATTCTTCATGGGTTTCAGTAGCATACTCGAAATTCGGGCCTTCAACAATCGCATCTACAGGGCAAGCTTCTTGACAAAAACCACAAAATATACATTTTGTCATGTCAATATCGTACCTAGTTGTTCGTCGACTCCCATCACTTCGAGCTTCAGCTTCAATCGTAATAGCTTGAGCTGGGCATACTGCCTCACATAATTTACAAGCAATGCATCTTTCTTCACCTGAAGGGTAACGTCTCAATACATGCTCTCCTCTAAATCTTGGACTTAACGCTCCTTTTTCAAATGGATAATTAAGTGTTACTTTTCGTCGGAAAAAATATTGGAGTGTTAACCACATTCCTCGAAAAAGTTCCGTTAAGAATAAAGTTTGTATACTCTTATCAAAATATTTGTTTGTCATATTATATAAAATTTTATTTAGTATCTAATGGGGTTGATAATTATAATTATCAATCATAATCTTTTTAGATAGGTTTACACCAACTAAAAAGATTATGTGAAAATGGGTCTATCAAACTAAACACACACAAGAATGATAAAGACAGTTTTGGCCAAGTAGATGATCAACAAATCAATACTAAGATTTGAAACCAACTTTGACTTAGGGTCATGCATATAATCACTAACTAATGTATGAATACCTGATTCAAAATGAATCACAACAATTAACATAACAATAAAGGCTAAAAAAAGACTGTCAAAAATCGAAACACAAACTACACTAACAATCAACAAACATGCTGATGTCCTCTGTGTGAACCAGTGGAGAAATCCCTGGTTAAACATTTTCAAAATATTCCCTAACATATATTATAATTCTATACTAAGATTGTAATCACCACTATAAGAAAAACCAACCCAGAAACAATCATTCCTGTAGTGTACAAATTTTTAATCTCTAAACCTAAAGCCAAATCCCAAGACAAATGACGTATACCATTCAACATATGGTAAGAAACTACAAATACTATGAAATACCCAATTGCTAAAACAAAAGTTGAGAACATAGAAAACAAATCAAAACAAACAGAATATTGAAAACTCGAACCAACATAAAATAAACTATAATAAAATAACGCAAAACTTACAACAATTAATAAACCAAGCAGGGATCCGGTTATTCTATGGAAAATAGACAACACTGACGTCAATTGTGGTTTATAAATTGTAAGGTGAGGCGAAAGTGGACGAACTTTTTGTTTCATAATCTAATTTTTTATATACTTTTACGATTTTAAAGCCAATAAACACAATTTATTGCAACAACCAACAATTAGTACCTTAGCGAGGGCAGGATTTGAACCTACGACACATGGATTATGATTCCATTGTTCTAACCGCTGAACTACATCGCCTTTTACGAGATAACATTAAACCAATAAACTCAGTTTTAAATATCTTTCATATAACTATGAACAAATATAGGTGATAACGGATTCGAACCGCTAGCTTTTTCCGTGTAAAGGAAATACTCTACCAATTGAGCTAATCACCCTTCAACTTTAAGAAGGCTTACGACACTACAACAAGTTATTAATGGCTTGTCTCACGTCATCTTAGTTCAAGGAACAGGTTATTTGATTGGTTGCTTCTTAATTCTATTTGAATGCCTTCGTTCGTTGCTTAATGACTAATTTATTCTGTTACTTACTGGCTAAATCATATTAATGTAGGTAAACCTATTAATTTAATCATTTGTTGGCCAAACTGTTTAATTACCGGTTAATTGAACTCATATGATACCCGGAAGGAGGAAAAAAAG